CACAGCCAATCCAGCAGCAATAACGGAAGCGGCAGAAATCAATGGATTCATATTAAGTTCCTCGCACCAAAAAAAAGAAATGGTTAATGATACAATCAACCGATGAATTATTACTTCATTATTCCATCACTTAAGATCTATCCGAAAAAAAAAAAGAACTAAGAACTCTGAATTGAAATAATAATATTACTGAATCATCAGAGCTACTTCGATATCTCGTTTTTAGTTCCTATCCGTGGAGTCTTTGTAAATCTATATGGTTCCAGTTCTTCCATTTCTTTGTTCCGAACCATTCCATTCTTTCAATTCTTCGCTCTTTCTCTTCTATATGCATGCTTGACTTCATTTGTTTATTCATTCAATCCACAGTCACAGATAAAACGGAAGGGCTTGCATTGGAATCCGTCTAAATTCAGTGGGATGGGAAATAATATATATGGATAGCCCATATATAACTAGTGAATATCTAATATCACATATACATTGTTTCTTTAATAATGTAAACCATCCGTATCTTCTATTGAACCGGATTCTAGAATCATTCTTCGAAACATATACAGGGATTGGCTTAGAGCCCTTACATATACCCAGCTCGACCCCCCTTACTTTTTTTGAATTCTCTAATATCATACATTTTTTTTTTGCTCCTATTCTAGATCGTATATACCGGTATGAGTTGGGATAAGCTTTTTTTTAAGACCATTTCGGAAGCTAGTCAATGATGACCCTCCATGGATTCACCTATATAAGCTGCGGCTAAAGTTGCAAAAATAAGAGCCTGAATCCCGCTTGTGAATAATCCAAGGAACATGACAGGTATAGGAACCACCGAAGGTACTAAAGAAACAAGAACAACAACTACTAATTCATCCGCTAATATATTCCCGAAAAGTCGAAAACTAAGTGATAAGGGTTTTGTGAAATCTTCTAGGATGTTAATTGGTAAAAGTATTGGAGTTGGTTGAATGTATTTACCGAAATAACCCAATCCTTTTTTGGTAAGACCCGCATAGAAATATGCCACTGACGTAGGTAAAGCTAAAGCAACAGTAGTATTTATATCGTTCGTGGGTGCAGCTAACTCTCCATGCGGTAACTGTATGATTTTCCGGGGTAAAAGGGCACCTGACCAGTTAGAAACAAAAATAAATAGGAACATAGTTCCAATAAAGGGAACCCAAGGACCATATTCTTCTCCAATCTGAGTTTTGCTCAAGTCTCGAATGAATTCGAGGACATATTCGAAGAAATTCTGACCGTCGGTTGGAATGGTTTGTGGATTCCGAACAGCTATAGTGGCTGAACCTAATAAGATAGCAATTACAACCCAAGAAGTGATAAGTACTTGGGCATGGACTTGGAAACCCCCTATTTGCCAATAAAAATGTTGGCCTACTTCCACATCGGATATATCGTATAACACTTTTAGTGAGTTGATGGAACAGGGTAAAACATTCATATTGCCCTCTGACATAAATAGAACTTAAAAAGGAATTATTTTGATTCAGCCATCTCGTATCTCTTTCTCAACTCGTCTACTTTGAATCAATCGTATATTTCGGATCCCAAGTGATCACATAATATCCCCAGTGATTTTGATCTCTTTTTTGAGACTCAGGGATAGTAACCGATTCAATCAATTTATGGAGTTTCCAAAGTCATTGACTTATCCTATTATTAATCAACAATTTCTTATATAGCTAGAACCGCCCTCACAAATTGCGGATACTAATTTGTTAAGAATCAATCGAATTGAAGCTATAGCGTCATCGTTCGCTGGAATCGGAATATTTGCGAGATCCGGGTCACAATTTGTATCGATTAAACAAATTGTTGGAATCCCCAAAGTGAGACATTCTCGAAGAGCCGTATATTCTTCTTGCTGATCAACGATGATTACAATATCGGGTAACCCCGTCATATATTTGATCCCGCCCAGATAGGTTTGCAAGTGAGATAATTGCCTCTTCAACATTGCTACATCTCTTTTCGGGAGACAGTGGAGTTTCCCCGTATTTTGTTCCGATCTCAAGTTCCTGAACCTATGAAGTCTCATTTCTGTAGTGGACCAATTCGTTAACATACCACCGAGCCATTTTTTATTAACATAATGACACCGAGCCCTTATTGCAGCTGATGCTACTAAATTGGCTGCTTTATTTTTGGTACCAACTATTAAGAAGTGTTTTCCTATACTTGCTGCATCAAAAACTAAATCACAGGCTTCTGACAAAAAACGAGCAGTTCGAGTAAGATTTGTAATATGAATACCTTTACGCTTTGAAGAGATGTAAGGTGCCATTCTAGGATTCCATTTCCTAGTACCATGGCCAAAATGAACTCCTGCTTTCATCATCTCTTCAAAATTCATGTTCCAATATCTTCTTGTCATTTCTCCCCACATTTTCTCTCTTTTTTTTTTATTTAAGAGGTACCTGAAATAAATAATTGTTCCGACGGAACCTTCTACCGGAGATTGACCGTTAATACCCAGTCCAAG